ATCCCCCTGACCAAATCCGCCCACATTAGGATTACTCGTTAATGGTTGATCAAATTTCACAGATTCACCCTCTGAAATAAGAAGTTCTGGTCCTGGGGGGATAATATCAACCATTTGACGTCCATCCGGGTCTGTTATGATTATTTCATATCCCCCCTTCTTTTCTTTTCGTATGATTTTGCTTACTATACCCGCTGCTGTAGCATTATAAACTGTATTGTTACTCTTGCTCCCGTCAGGATAAATCTGACCCCTTCCCCTGTTCCCGCCTACGTATATAGGATATTTTAAGAAGTGAACATCTTTCTTAGTAGCGGGGTCAGGGGAAAGAATAGGAAAGGAAATTTCACTATATTTCTGACCGGGGACAGGGCCTATTACAAGAATATTTTTTTTATTAGGGCGATAGCTCTGAAAAGACAAATTTCCTATCTTTTCCTTCATCTCGGGAGAAATACGATCGGGGGGAGCTAATTCAAAACCTTCCGGTAAAATAAGAACAGCCCCTACATTCAAACCCCCCTTTTTACCATTAGCAAGAACTTGTTTCAGTTGCATATCATAAGGAATTCGAACAACCGCTTCAAATACAGTATCAGGAAGTACCGCTTGTGGTACCTCAATATCCACGGGCTTGTTAGCTAAATGACAATTGGCACATACAATACGCCCCGTCGCTTCTCGTGGATTTTCATAACCCTGCTGTGCAAAAATGGGATATGCATTTGAAATGGCCGTCTGAGTTATGATATATATCATGAGCGATACGGAAATAGATCGAGTAATCTGTTCCTTTATCCAAGAAAAAGTATTTATAGTTTCCATGGTTCAATTGTTGATACCAAAATTTCTACAATAGGTGGGGTAAGTCGCTAGTATAGTTCCCTATCCACGATTCTGTTAGTTACTGGAATAGTAAAAATTTACTGGTTACTGGACTAATATAGGATGAATCCTGAAGATGGGTAAAAATAGAAAGCATAAATTTTCAACGCTTTGTTTATGTACAACTACAAAGTTGCAAACCTTCGAATTGGATTAGATTAATATGAGTGGATCTGTTATCAGTCATTCATTGAATGATAAATAACTACAAGGAATGATAAATAATTACAAGTGACGGAGATACGCGATTTAAATAACGGAAAATCCAATATTTAAAAACTGTATCAAGAATGACTGGACAAATTGAAACAAGACCCGATATGATTTGATCATTCTGAACAAATCCAAAATCTTTGTAGACAGAGCCAATCAGTAATTCCCAACCGTGGGGTGAATGGAATCCGGTACAAAAATCGGTTAATAAAAGAATACAAAAAGCTTTGACTGTGTCGCTTAGGTTATATAGGAATTCCTGGGCCCAAGAGTTAAGAATACCAAGTTCTTCATTACCCAAAATATAATAACCACTGAGAATAACAAAACAGATTATATTTATTGAGAAGTGAAAAATCGTATGGATACGATCTTCGTTGTGTATCTTGATTAATTGGATCGTTTCTTTTTGTATTCCTAGAGTAAGCTTGTGTAGACGTGTCTCCGAGTATTCTTCGATCATTTCGTCCAAGACGAGGAGTTCCTCTAATTCTATGAATTTTTCTAGAATACCCCTTTCTTGAATATCATTCAAAAAAATTTCGGATTGCCCGGTATTCCACCAATTAGTAACCCAAGATTCCAGACTTTTTTTAAATGAGAGAGAAAGCCACCAAGGAAAAAATACTATAGATACCAGAGGAGTGGATGCTTTCTTTTTTGCCATTTTTTAATCTGTGAATTGTTAATCAACCCACCTCATTCGTCGACTCTATGTGATCGAATCCTTCTTTCACTCATGAGTTCTATACAAGGTATGGAACCTATCAATCTATTTTTTTTGTGATTTTTTGATTAGTCTTTCAATCTCGAAAGACTAGAGAAATCGACTACAAATCAATCCATTTCGAATGAAGAAATACTAAAAAAAGAAAGTTTCCCGATATCTCAATTGGACAAATTCGAAACAACTCTCTCCTTTCAATGAATGACTGAAAGAAACGCTTTAAGTAATGAATATTAATCCAATTTTGAGACGAAAGAATCCACAATATCCAATATTTCAAAAAAAAAATTCACTGATTGCCCACAGACAGGAATAGTAGAATAATTGAGGGAAAGATATTGCAATACTCAAAGTAGCAAAACAAGCCAGAAATTGGCTAATTATCATTATTAAGAAATCTAATTGTTATTTTTCTGTTGGTTATTAAGGAACACAAAAGAAAGGAGAAAATAAAACGTCGAGTGGCAAAAATAAAGAATTTCGTTTTGTAGTTGTTCCGCCCGCTTTCGCTCGAATGACCCTTCTGATGAAACTTCACTTAGTTTATGTTATAGAAAAAAAGAGGATTCTTGCATTTTTCCCTCAAAGCACCCATTTACCATTTTGTTTCAAATCAATTGGTACACGCAAGAAATAGGACAATTCAGCAGCTTTTTCTACAATTTCTCGTGTAGTCAAATTCTCATCAGTACGAGTTAAGGGAATGTTCCCCTGGCCCCGGATGTCCATATAAAGGACACGACGGGTATAAATACCCTCTTTAACTTCTATTCTAATGGACTGAATATCTTTTATAAGGAATCGTAGGAATATGCGACGATTTTTTCCAGGAAATCCCCACCGAAAAATGCACACTATGCCTTCCTTTCTATCGAATCGATCATAACCGCTGCCTACATTCCAGAAAATTGTGCACCACAAATAGGAACTAATAAAGAGACCCGCGATTCCGTAGAAAGACATCACGATACCTTGTGGAAAAAAAATGATTTGCTCAGACGGAAAAAAAGATATCAAATTTCTACCAAGATAACTGGAAGTTCCAACCAATAAGAATCCTAATGAACCTAAAAAAAGGATAAAGGCCCAGCAGAAATTACTTAATTTTCGAGACTCCGTTATAAGTTCTATCCGTATATGTTCTGATCGCCAATCCATACTGGATCCGATTGTATTTTATTAGAATTGAGGGAAACCCTCCAATTTTTTTGACTTTATCTTTTTTGTTTTGTTTCCGAAGTAACTCTCATCAACTAGCACTAGTTTGATGTGAACCTTTAGGAGTAATTCATCTAATTACTTAGATCTATAAAATAATAACATACCCTTCATATGATCCCACTATACATATAGATCCGAGGACTTTTTATTTCAGCCATCTAGCGATCCTGGTCGATTTGAAAACGGCTAGAATTTTTTTACCCATATATTATTATGTTTCTAATATATTATTATGTTTCTACAGGTATAAGAGTCCTTTACCTTATGTCTTTATGTTCGGCAGAAATCACATGTTATCTCATATTTCGCTAAATAGATATCTCTATTAGTTATGATGCAAGTCTAAGTTTTTGAAAAAAAAAATAGAAGAGAGGGGGTCCATCAGGTCTAAACAATCTTGTTTTCTTGAACATGAAGATATAAAGAAGCCATTGCAATTGCCGGAAATACTATGCCTACTAAAGGCACAAAAAAAGCGGGAAGGTTCATAGAATGGGTACCTCGATTTATTGTTCGTACCTGTTATTATTATTTATAAAAAAAGAAATCTTATAATAATTATAATTAAGAATTTTCATTATTATTTAACTATAACTATTAATTCATAATTCAATACTTAGTATAGATCTAAGTATCTATATATCTATATCCTCACTTAGATATAGATATATAGATACTTAGATCACCAAACAAAATTCCTATTTCCTTTAATTCCGAATAAACTAACTACTCCTTTGCTACAAATAAAAAAAATTGAACTTAGCACTCTATTTGGTTTTTTTTAATTTTTAGTCAAAGGAAAGAAACCGTGGAGCTTAAATAACTCAGTCAGAACACTTTTTAAAAGATTACGTGGTACGATTAGGTCGAACGCTCCCTTATCAAATAAATTTTCAGTCTCTTGCAAACCTTCGGGTACTGTTATTTTCAACAGTTCTTCAATTACTCTTTTACCCGCAAATGCAATGTAAGCATTGGGTTCGGCAATAATGATATCACCCAACATACCAAAACTGGCCGTCACCCCACCAGTAGTAGGAGATGCAAGGATTGATACATAAAACAACTTTTTATTTGATTGATAATCATATAAAGCAGACGAGATTTTAGCCATTTGCATCAAGCTCACACTTCCTTCTTGCATACGCGCCCCCCCCGAAGCACACACTATAATAAGAGGTAGAAATTGATTGGTAGCGTATTCAATCAAACGGGTGATTTTTTCCCCGACTACGGATCCCATACTGCCCCCTATAAACTCAAAATCCATAACCCCAACTGCTACGGGAATGCCATTTAGTTCGCCTATGCCTGTTTGAACAGCCTCGGGTAATCCCGTCTTTGTTTGATAAGAATCAAGACGATCTTTATAAGGTTCGTCCTCTTCCTCAAATTCATCTTCATTTGATTCATCTGAATCAAGGCGATCTTTTTCGTCCTCTTCATCAAATGAAGAGGAATCAAAACCAAAAGGATCCTTATCAAAATCAAAAGGATCTTTATAAGGTTCGTCCTCTTCATCAAATGAAGATGAATCAAAAGGATTTTTTTCGTCCTCTTCCTCAAATTCATCTTCATCAAATGAAGATGAATCAAGACGATCTTTTTCGTCCTCTTCATCAAATGAAGATGAATCAAAACCAAAAGGATCTTTATAAGGTTTGTCCTCTGAATCAAATGAAGATGAATCAAGACGATCTTTTTCGTCCTCTTCATCAAATAAAGATGAATCCCATTCAATGGGATCTAGAGAGACCATGTCTTCGTCCATAGGATTCCAAGTATCCGGATCGATCAAAAGATCTATTCTATCTGAACTATTCATTTTCAAATGCCACTCACAGTGTTCACAAATATTCATTTTTTCTTTCAAAAATCTCTTATAATTTAATCCATAACAATTGTCGCATAGAACCCACAAATGACTATATTTGCTATATATGTCAGTTTCATC